CGTTGTTGTTCTTGTTTCTTTAGTACCTTCAGTGGTTCCTATACCTGTTATGTTCCTTGGATTATTTACAAGCGGTATTCAAGCTCTTATTTTTGCAACTTTAGCCGGGGCTTATATAGGTGAATCCATGGAGGGCCATCATTGAAATACTTTTTTCAAACTAACAGGTGTTTGGTTCAATAAAATTGACTTAGGGAATATACAACTACGCCATATACGATATAGAGTAATAGCAAAAAAATTACGATATTAGATAGGTATAAAAAGGGAAAGAGATCGAAAAGATCTTTTTCCTAAAGTTCCCTTTCGCCTACTTAATATTATACCTCCCCTCAATGAATATTGGATTTCTCTCTCATTATTCAATAGTTCAATATTCAAATTCTTTTAGTATTTGAATATTGAATACGAATGCCTGTAGTATATCTTTAGGACGTGTGATTAAATATTAATAAATAAAAATAAAATAAAATAATAAAATAAAAAGAAAAAGGGTGAAGGATTCCCATTTCAGTTGTGATTGACCAAACGAAAATAGTAATATAATAAATAACAAATTGTATGAACTTAGATCAATCAAATAATAATATTTCTATGCAATGATTTGGCTAACCAATTTGTCCATTTAGGTTGGATACATTGGACTAATGATAAAGAAAAGTGAAGAGCGAAAACAATTTACAAAAACGGAATTCATAAAAAAAATGGGTTGGTTCGGAGAAGGTAGGTATATGTAATTGAATGGCTATAAATAAGTCAACTCCTGTAGATATTTCGATAATTGATTCTCGAATCCGATTGAATCTAAGATGAATGCTTGGTTTACGTTATGGAAGAAAGACACGTATATGTGATATTAGATATTGACTGCTTCTATATGAACTAAAAATATATTTTATTTGCCCTACTCCTATGAATTTAGACAATATCACCCTCCCCTTCCGTCTCCTTGTGACTGTGAATTGAATGAATAAACAGATGAAATCCAGAAAAGGGTGGAAGAATTCAAATACCAGTTCGGCACCAAGAAATGGAAGATCGAAAGTCGTATGGATTCACAAAGACTCAAACTCAAAAATAATTCGGATGATTCACTAATACTATATTACTTCAACTTGAAGTTCTTAGTTACTTCGAATCCTAGCGACGGAATAATTAAGTCATAATTCGTTGGTTGATTGTATCATTAACCATTTCTTTTTTTGGTATGAGGGAACTTATCATGAATCCACTGATTTCTGCCGCTTCTGTTATTGCTGCTGGGTTGGCCGTAGGGCTTGCTTCTATTGGACCCGGAGTTGGTCAAGGGACTGCTGCGGGTCAAGCTGTAGAGGGTATCGCGAGACAGCCTGAGGCAGAAGGAAAAATACGAGGTACTCTATTACTTAGTCTAGCTTTTATGGAAGCTTTAACAATTTATGGACTGGTTGTAGCATTAGCGCTTTTGTTTGCGAATCCTTTTGTTTAATATGAAAAATCCCTATTTTATTGCCTTGGACTTATTGTTTGTTTTTTCGAATTCTATTAAAACTTCACTCCTACAATTACTTATTCGTTGACAAAATAACCTGCGGGAGGGTTTGATTTGCGGATGAGGAATTAGTATACCGACTCGCTTTCATCCTTCCCGTTCGGAATCCAAGGGAAACTAAGGATTGAAACAAGGGGGATAGTTCACATAAATCGAATACTTTTTAAAATAGGAAATAAATAAAAAGAGGGGCGAAGTGATAGAAAAAGAACTCTATTCGATTTTTTAGTCTATCTATTTAGTCTATCCATAAGAGGAGATCATATGAAAAATGTAACCGATTCTTTCGTTTATTTGGGCCATTGGCCATCCGCCGGGAGTTTCGGGTTTAATACCGATATTTTATCAACAAATCTAATAAATCTAAGTGTAGTGCTTGGTGTATTGATCTTTTTTGGAAAGGGAGTGTGTGCGGGTTGTTTATTTCAAGAATATGCTGGATCCAACCAGCTGTACCCTTTTCGTTATAACTAGAAAAGAAAGGTGCATGATCTCACGAATGACTTCGGAATAAATTAAGAAATTATAGGTAAGAACCATAGCATTTCGTGATTCATTGGTAAATCAACTTTGATTCTCTATCAACCAATAATGTGTGGCCATTAATATGGTTAAAGCAAACTGTTTGAAGTCTAGACGCGGCGTGGTACTCTTTCAACCACTATGTTAATATAGAGATGGTTCAAAATGAATATTTTATGGATAGAGAACACTCCTATCCATAAAATGGGTTGAACCCCTTATTGTAATATTGTAATTGTAAAATGGGGATTTTGCCCCTTTTATCCAATGCCGAATCGACGACCTATGTATAAGTAAGAAGAGTTTTTTGGATTTGAAGAAAAAAAAAAAAAAAGAAACAACTTTGTTGACAATTACATATTTTTTGTCAGAAGAGTCCTCTGAATATTTTGATTTGGCATTAGTTTATATATATATATTTTTTTTGAATATGTGAATATGAAAATA